TTCTTTTAGTGCCAAAATGATTAATAGTAATAAAAGGACATGTCATCCTTCTTACAGTACCACCAGTTTGATATATTTTTTTCCAAAAAAAACAAAAAAAGGAAGCCCTTTCATTATTATTTATTGTTAATAAAGGTAATAAACGCATTTTTCTTTTAAGCATTTTTGATCGCTGTTTACCCCATAAAGATATTGAATAGAATGCGCTGTTTTTTTTACCATTATAATTTTGAAAATAAATATTTAAATGCCCCTCAAAAGTAAGTAAATAAACCCGAAACATATAAAATGCAGTTAATCCTGCTGTAGAAAAAGCTATTATTGCGAAAATAGGTGAATATGACAAACTATCATTAAGAATTTCATCTTTAGACCAAAAACAGGCGAGAGGTGGAATACCACAAAGAGAAAGGGTTCCTAATAAAAAAGCAATTTTTGTAATTGGAACATGTTTTGTTAAACCACCCATAAGAACCATATTTTGACTCTTATCTGGAGAATAGCCGACAATACCTTCCATTGAATGAATAATGGATCCAGATCCTAAAAACAACAATGCTTTCGAATAAGCATGAGTAATCAAATGAAATAAAGCAGCTCGATAGGAGCCCATACCTAAAGCTAACATCATATAACCCAATTGAGACATTGTAGAATAGGCTAAACCTCTCTTAATATCTTTTTGAGCAAAAGCTAAAGTAGCTCCTAAGAGTACTGTTATTATACCTATCAAAGCTATTAGCTTCATTATGTAAGGTATAACTACGAAAAGAGGAAGAAGTCGAGCTACAAGAAAAATTCCCGCTGCTACCATGGTAGCAGCATGTATTAGAGCCGAAATAGGGGTAGGTCCTTCCATGGCATCTGGTAACCACACATGAAGAGGGAATTGTGCCGATTTAGCAATTGCACCGGAAAATAATAGGAAAGCGCACAAAGTAACAAATAAAAAATGAACCTCATTATCATTATTAGAAATCAAGTTATTGAATATTTCAAACAAATCCTGAAATTCGAAACTGCCTGTTAGCCAATAAAGACCTAAAATTCCTAATAATAAACCAAAATCGCCTACACGATTAGTTACGAATGCTTTTTGACAAGCATTGGACACACTAGGTCGTGTGAACCAAAAGCCTATTAATAGGTAAGAGCACATTCCAACCAATTCCCAAAAGATATAAATTTGTATTAAATTGGAACTGGTAACTAATCCCAGCATTGAAGTATTGAAAAAACTCATATAAACAAAAAATCTCAAATAGCCTTGATCATGAGACATATAACTGTCACTATAAACAAGAACTAAAATTCCAACCGTAGTAATTAATATTAACAAAATAGAAGTAAGTGCGTCAATCAAATACCCGAACTCTAAGGAAAAATCATTGTTGATGGTCCAAGACCATACATATTGATAAATGGAACTGCTATTTATTTGCTGAATAAACAGATCGGTCGAAAAAACCATAACTATACTTAACAATAAAACACTCGGAAAAGCCCATATACGGTGAAGTTTTTTTGTTGACACCGGAAAAAGTAGCAGCCCTATTCCTATTAACATAGGGACTGGAAGTGTAACGAAAGATAGAATCCATAAATATTGATATGTATGTTCCATAAAAAAATCTTATTATTTTTAATTAAAAAAAAAAAAAAAATGAATTAAGTTTAACTTATTTTATAATTAAGTTTAACTTATTTTATAACTGTCTTGACAATTATTATTTTTAATCACTATAGAAAATAGAACCTTTGATGCCTTCAATCCAATTTAAAGAAATACTAGGTAGATAAAAATGTGTAAATTTTGACTGATCTGGTTTAGATCATATGCTTGATCTGGATGATCTATCAAGGAATATATATTGAATTAGATAAGATTTTCCAGTTTTCAATTTGAAAGTCCGGGACAGAACTCGAAACTTTTTTTGTTATATTATATGTCCATAAATCAATATCTAATGGGGTTGCTAAACCTTAACACAAATTTTATACCTAACGAAACTCTAAGGATTAATACAATAAAAATGAATTTTTATTTTCATTAATTTGAATGTTTCAACAAAAAAATATTCCATTGAATTAACTCCTTCAAGCTCGCCAATTGAATAAAAAAGGGTTATTATAATTTTGAGCAAGCCGCCATGGTGAAATCGGTAGACACGCTGCTCTTAGGAAGCAGTGCTAGAGCATCTCGGTTCGAGTCCGAGTGGCGGCATAACATAATTAAATTATCTAATTATTAAAAGGATAGAATAAATCCTATAATGAATTCAATTCCATATGTAAAATTATGGATAATTAAAGTATTCCCCCCTTTTTTTTTATGATATTTTTGACTTTAGAACATATATTAACTCATATATCTTTTTCGGTCGTTTCAATTGTAATTATAATTCATTTTCTAACCTTATTAGTCAATGAATTTGTGGGACTCTATGATTCGTCAGAAAAAGGCATGTTAACCACTTTTTTCTGCCTAACAGGATTACTAATTACTCGTTGGATTTATTCGGGACATTTACCAATAAGTGATTTATACGAATCATTAATATTTCTTTCATGGATTTTCTCTATTATTCATATGGTTCCATATTTTAAAAAACATAAGAATTATTTAAGCACAATAACCGCACCAAGTACTTTTTTTACCCAGGGCTTTGCTACTTGGGGTCTTTTAACCGATATGAATCAATCGAAAATTTTAGTACCTGCTCTCCAATCCCAGTGGTTAATAATGCACGTAAGTATGATGGTATCGGGCTATGCAGCTCTTTTATGCGGATCATTATTGTCAGCAGCACTTCTCGTAATTACATTTCGAAAAGTCATAAGAATTGTTGGTAAAAACAATAATTTATTAAATGATTCATTTCCCGTTGATGAGATCCAATACATGATGGAAAAACGAAATATTTTAAAAAATACTTTTTTTACTTCTTCTAGGAATTATTACAGGTTTCAATTGATTCAACAATTAGATCATTGGGGTTTTCGTATTCTTAGTATAGGGTTTCTTTTTTTAACCATAGGTATTCTTTCAGGAGCAGTCTGGGCTAATGAAGCATGGGGATCATATTGGAATTGGGACCCAAAAGAAACTTGGGCATTTATTACTTGGACCATATTCGCGATTTATTTCCATACTCGAACAAATAAGAATTTGGAAGGTTTAAATTCGGCAATTGTTGCTTCGATCGGTTTTCTTATAATTTGGATATGCTATTTTGGGGTTAATTTATTAGGAATAGGACTACATAGTTATGGTTCATTTACATTAATATCCTAATTGAATTCAAGAACGAGTTTAACAAATATAACCATAAGCCAGTTTAACATATATATAAGAAGCTTCAGGTAAGTCGTTGAGAACCTTTTGAATCACTCCATTACTTGAGTGATTCAAAAGGTTCTCGCAAATGTTAAACATATCTGATTACAATTCCGTTTTTTTTTTTTATTTTTTAATAACTACCTATAAAAAAAAAATTAGCTATAAAAAAAATTCGATAGAATAGCTTCGACCTTGTCAACTGATAATGAGAAAACGAAATCCGGATAAATACCAATACTAATTACAGGCAGAAGGATAGCAATCGAAACAAATAATTCCCGTGGTCCAGAATCAAAAAAATAAGAATTTGTGGCATTAAGCAGCTTGTATCCATAGAACATCTGGCGTAACATAGATAATAAATAAATAGGAGTCAATATCGTTCCAACTGCCGCTCCAAAAGTAATTAGTATTTTTGGCATTAAAAAATATTTTTTGGCGGTAATTATTCCAAAAAATACTACCAATTCTGCAAAAAAGCCGCTCATGCCCGGTAATGCAAGAGAAGCTAATGATAAGATACTGAACATCATGAATATTTTTGGCATTAGGGTAGCCATTCCGCCCATTTCGTCAAGATAAACAAGACGTATTCTATCATAACTTGTTCCTGACAAGAAAAAAAGCCCAGCGCCAATAAATCCATGAGATATTATTTGTAAAATGGCCCCGTTGAGTCCCATATCGCTTATAGAGCAAATTCCTATAATTGTAAAACCCATATGAGATACAGAAGAATAGGCTATTCTTTTTTTTAAATTTTTTTGACCAGAAGATGTTGAAGCTGCATAGATTATTTGTATTGCGCCTACTATTATCAACCAAGAAGAAAATATAGAATGGGCGTGGGATAATAATTCCATATTTATTCGAACCAATCCATATGCTCCCATTTTTAATAAGATTCCAGCTAAAAGCATACAAGTACTGTAATGTGCTTCTCCATGGGTGTCTGGTAACCATGTATGTAAGGGTATAATCGGTGATTTGACAGCAAAAGCAATAAGAAATCCAATATAGAATAGTATTTCCAAGGTCACAGGATATGATTGATTAGCTGATGTTTCAAAATTGAATGTTGGTTCATTGGAAGCATAGAAAGCGATACCTAAAGCTCCCATTAATAAAAAAACGGAACTTCCTGCAGTATACAAAATAAATTTTGTAGCTGAATACAGACGTTGCTTTCCCCCCCACATGGCTAGAAGTAGATAAACAGGAATTAATTCTAACTCCCACATAATGAAAAAAAGTAAAAGATTTTGAGAAGAAAATAATCCTATTTGACCACTATACATTGCTAACATCAAAAAATGAAATAATCGAGAATCCCGAGTAATTGGCCGAGCCGCTAAAGTAGCTAAAGTGGTGATAAATCCGGTCAGTAAAATAGGTCCTATAGAAAGTCCATCTATTCCTAATCTCCAGTAAAAATCAAAAAAATTAATCCATTGATAAGACTCCGTCAATTGGATTAAGGGATCGTCCAATTGGAAATAATAAGAGAATGCATAGGTCATTAAAAGGAGTTCTAGTACACATATAAGTATAGTATACCACCTAATTACCTTATTTCCTCTATGAGGGAAAACGAAAATCAAGGAACCCGCGAATATTGGTAAAACTACTAATACTGTTAACCAAGGAAAAGAATTCGTGGTAAAGACAAGATACACTTGGACAAGAAAAACCCGTACTCGAAAACCTAATCTATTTTTTTATTATTATTTTTTTAGTACGGGTTTTTGTCGGTAAACAAAAAATCAAATGTATTCAAGTGGTTTTTTCTGGAAAATATCAATAAGCTAGACCCATGCTTCGAGTTGTTTCATGCCATAGATAAACTCGAACACTCAAGAAATCAGTTGGACAGGCGGATTCGCATCTCTTACAGCCAACACAGTCTTCCGTTCTTGGAGCAGAAGCAATTTGCTTAGCTTTACACCCGTCCCAAGGTATCATTTCTAATACATCTGTGGGGCAGGCCCGGACACATTGAGTACACCCTATACATGTATCATAGATTTTTACTGAATGTGACATTGGAGCTATAATTTTTTTTAAAAAAAACGTCATAAATTTTCGATCTAGTAAATTTTGAAATGAATCATATATTTAGACACCAGATGAATCAATGATTTATCATAATTTGTCTATTCAATTTCGGATCGACTCATGAGATAGAACCAAGATACTTTAATTTCTTACGTTTTCGTAAACATTATCAGATACGCTATCTATCATAAATATCAATTCAAATTAATGAATCTAAATATTTTATATGATTAATACTACTTATTCAACAAATTCAATTGATTGATACGGATTGATTTTCTGTTACGATAAATTGACGAAACTATAGCCAGCCCGATAGCTGCTTCAGCGGCTGCGATAGATATAATAAAAATTGAAAAAATATTTCCTTTTAATTGGCGACTATCAAAAAAATCAGAAAATGTTACTAAATTTATATTGACGGCATTCAGTATAAGTTCAAGACACATAAGGGCTCTAACCATATTTCGACTCGTGATCAATCCATAGATACCGATAGAAAATAAATAAGCACTCAAACCAAGCACATGTTCGAGCATCATGGCCCCACTCCTTAGCGATTTCGATTTATTTCAATATGAACAATGAACAACAATTTAACATCAACAGATTAGATTGACTAGAATAAGAATATCACAAGTACAAAACAAAAAAAAAGATTGGAATATAGATCGAATAAAAGAATTTATATATGAATAATCCTCAAATAAATGTGATAACATAGAATAAAGTCTGATTTGGATTGCGATTACCAATTAAAAAGATTTATTACTGACGAGCCGTGGCAATCGCACCTATCAAAGCAACTAAAAGAATTATTGAAATGAATTCAAATGGAAGAAAAAAATCTGTTGCTAAATGAATTCCAATTTGTTGACCATTACTTACCAAATCTTGCTCTATAATCTGGTTTGCTCTTGTAGTCCAAATAATCCCATACCATGTTGTATCTGAAATAATAGTAATTAGTAAAACAAAAAGACTTGTACAAATTAGGGAAGTAAGACCATTCCCAACAGTCCAAAGATTGAAATCTTTGTAATCTTCTGAACCATTCATGAACATCACAGCAAATAAAATTAAAACATTTATAGCTCCCACATAAATAAGGAGCTGCGCCGCAGCTACAAAATGAGAGTTTGATAAAATATAGAATAAGGATATACAAACAAGAACCAATCCCAATGAAAAGGCAGAAAAAATTGGATTGGTAAGTAATACCACTCCTAGACCTCCTAATATAAGACCTAATCCTAGAAAGACTAAAAGAAAATCATGTATTGGTCCAGGTAAATTCATTGTACGTAAAATAAAAGATAAAAAAATCAAATTCTTTTTTTTCATGACTTTATTGACCCGACCAGGAGAAACTTATTTAGAATGGGTTAATTTAATCCTAAAAGGTTAAAATTACTGTAGTACTGATATCAGACTAATCCCATTCTTTCTCGAAAAAATAAAAATGGATACTTTAATTTCTATTTCGAAATAGAAATAATTATGGATAGAATTATGACTATATTAATAGATTTTCAATCTAAATTAAGCTACGCTGCAATTCTTACCAATCAATCAAATCCAATCGCTAGTTGGGATTTGTAGCTTTTGTAGTTATTGACCAAACAAAATGCAAAATGAAAAAAAAAAGATTTCAGACTTTTAGATCAAACCTAGATCTTTGTTTAATGATTAAAAATGACTCTTCAATCAATCTTTAATCAAAGGGGGTTTGTCCATTTTGATTAAAGATTGAGGTGAATTCAAAATTGTTCGAATTGTATAATCGTCAATTACTGACATTGGTAAACGACCTAAAGCAATTTGGTTATAATTCAATTCGTGACGATTATAGGTAGAAAGTTCATATTCTTCAGTCATTGATAAACAATTAGTTGGACAATACTCAACGCAGTTGCCACAAAATATACAGATTCCGAAATCAATACTGTAATTAAGCAATCGTTTCTTTCGAATATTAGTTTCCAATTCCCAATCAACAACAGGTAAATCTATAGGACATACACGAACACATACTTCACAAGCAATGCATTTATCAAATTCAAAATGGATTCGACCGCGGAAACGCTCCGATGTGATTAATTTTTCATAAGGATATTGAATAGTTACCGGTAAACGATTTACGTGGGATAAGGTAGTCATGAAACTTTGACCAATGTACCTTGCAGCCCGTATGGTTTGTTGACCATAATTCATGAACCCAGTTACCATAGGGAACATATCGTGAATCTCTATGAATAATTTTATATTTGTTTCTTTATCTTGTTTGAGACAAACTATAAATATACAAAAGAATTACTTTATAGTGAAAAGAGTTGGGAAGAGGTTGTTAATAATAAATTGCCAAGAGAAATAGGTAAAAGAAATTTCCATCCAAGATTTAATAGTTGGTCCATTCTTAGTCTAGGTAAAGTCCATCTTGTTGTGATAGGAATGAACAAGAACAAATAAGTTTTAACCAATGTAATAAGAATACCCATTGTTGTTCCAAAAACTCTACCTACTTTATTTATTTCAAAATCAAAAAACTCCGGGACAGATATGTACGGAATAGAGATATTCCAACCGCCCAAGTAAAGAACTGCTACAAATAATGAAGAGACTAATAAGTTTAGATAGGAAGCAACATAAAATAAACCAAATTTGATACCCGAATATTCAGTTTGATAACCTGCTACTAATTCTTCTTCTGCTTCTGGTAAATCAAAAGGTAATCTCTCACATTCTGCTAGGGAAGAAATGAAAAAAATGATAAATCCTATAGGTTGACGCCACAAATTCCATCCCCCCAAACCATATTTTGATTGTGCCTCAACTATATCAACTGTACTCGAACTGTTAGATAATCATAGTCGGTGATGACATCACTGTCCCCATCGCTATTACAGAACCATACATGAGATTTTCACCTCATATGGCTCCTCGAAGGCCATAAATAAATCTAAGGGCCAGATCATATTATTTATCTTGATCTATTTGTAGGATAGATAGGATCAAAATCTATCGGATGCCCCCAATTCAAAAATTTGACCAATGTAATTCTGTCTGTTATAATACTAAAGTAAAGTACTTCTGAATTGATCTCATCTTTTAAGAATTTCAATTTTTCTTTCTTGAGCAATAACTTAAATCTTTCAATAAAATACTTCTTGTAGAAATACCAATAAATATTTCAACCTATCATTTTCGATTACGAAAAAGAATTAGACATTCCATTAGTTCATGAATTATGACACGAATTCAATTTATATTTATATGAATATCGAGATAGGAAAGAAAGAAGAATAAAGGATTCTTTTTTTTCTTTTTCTATTGTAAGTCTATTCTTTTTTTTGTTCCTATTCTTCCTTCTGAAAAAAAAAAGGAAAAGATTACTTCGTTCCTGATAGTCATTTGTTTAATTGGTGGATAGGAGCATACTCTGGATCGGAATCGTGGGGAGTACTGCCTGATCATTTCTACTAATTTAAAGCCCCAATTAATATTCTTTTATTTTTGATAATTCTATTACTAATCTTTTATGTATCTTGGTGTTCCTAACCATCCACTCATTTTTATTTTTACTCAACTGCTCGGTAGCATTACTAGCATTACAATAATATATATATATATATATAAATGATAGTAAAAACTCAATAAGGTTGATTCTTTGAGCCCGCTTTCAAGCCAGGATGACTAATCAACCAATTTTGGGACAAATGATCTCATCTTCTTATGTTTATTTGTGCTTTCCTGTTGTACATAAGAAATGAGTCTCGATTTTTTTTACTGCAAATTTAGAAGCTGTTTTCTTTCACTCATATAACTATCTAATTTAGTTCATCAACCCAAATGATGAATAAAAAAATAAGGATATATATTCAATATATTCAATTAATTTTACCTTTTTCCTAATAAAAAATAAAAAAAAAGGGGGGGGGGATAGGGAAAAATTTATGTTTCAACGAATCGCACGTAGAGATATGGATAATACACAGAGAGTTAATGGTATTTCATAACTAATCGATTGAGCGGCAGCTCGTAGACCACCTAAAAAGGAATATTTATTATTTGATCCATATCCTGACATAAGAAGTCCAATGGGAGCAATACTTGAAATGGCAATCCATAAAAATACGCCGATATTTAGATCCGCTAAAACAAAGTGATAGCCAAAAGGAATTACTGAATAGCTTAATAGAGTTGATATGGCTGCTATGGATGGTCCGATACTAAATAAACGAGTATCCCCTCTAGATGGAAAAAGATTTTCTTTGAAAAGTAATTTTGTTCCATCCGCTAGAGCTTGAAGAACTCCAAAAGGACCGGCATATTCAGGTCCAATACGTTGTTGTATCCCTGCAGAAATTTCTCTTTCTAACCACACAATTACTAGTATGCCTATCGTGATTCCCAATACAAGAGTCAAAATAGGGACAAGCATCCATATAATTCCATAGATCTCGTTTAAGGATTTCAATCTGGAAAAAGAATTGATAGCTTGTACTGTTGTTGGATCAATTATCATTTCAACGATCAACTTCCCCCATAATAATATCTATGCTACCTAATATTGTCATAATATCAGCCAATTTCATTCTTTTAATTAATTGAGGAAGAATTTGCAAATTGATAAAACCCGGCGGGCGAATTTTCCATCTCCAAGGAAAACTACTTTGATCCCCTATCAGAAAAATTCCCAACTCTCCTTTTGGTGCTTCAACTCTAACATAAAGTTCTTGTTTCGGCAATTCAAAGGCGGGAGAAGTTTTTTTACTAATAAATCGATATTCAAAATCATTCCATTCTCGATTCCTTTCTCTAGCAAAACTTCGAGTTTCTAAATTTTCATAAGGCCCCCCTGGAATCCCTTCCAAAGCCTGTTGAATAATTTTTACGGATTCCGTCATTTCACCAATTCGGACTAAATAACGAGCTAGCGAATCCCCTTCCTTTTGCCACTGGACTCCCCAATCAAATTCGTCATAACACTCATAATGATCAACTTTACGAAGATCCCATCGTACTCCGGAAGCTCGTAGCATTGGTCCTGATAAACCCCAATTTATTGCTTCTTCTGCACTAACAATACCTATTCCTTCAACTCGTTGTAAAAAAATAGGATTTCGCGTAATAAGTTTTTGATATTCAGCAACTCCTGTTAAAAAATAATCGCAGAAATCCAAACATTTATCTAACCAGCCATGAGGTAGATCAGCTGCTACTCCTCCGATACGAAAATAATTATGCATCATTCTCATACCAGTCGCAGCTTCGAATAAATCATATATTAACTCTCTTTCTCTAAAAATGTAGAAGAAAGGGGTCTGCCCCCCAATATCTGCCATAAAAGGGCCAAGCCATAAGAGATGAGAAGCTATACGACTCAACTCCAACATAATTACTCTGATATAGCTAGCTCTTTTAGGTACTTGAATATTTCCCAACTGTTCCGGTCCATTTATGGTTATCGCTTCTGTAAACATAGTAGCTAAATAATCCCAACGTGTTACATAAGGCAAATATTGTATAATTGTTCGGTTTTCCGCAATTTTTTCCATCCCTCTGTGTAAATAACCTAATATTGGTTCGCAGTCAATAACATCTTCACCGTCTAGACTAAGGATGAGTCGAAGAACGCCATGCATTGATGGGTGGTGGGGCCCCATATTGACTATCATAAAGTCCTTTCTTGTAGCTGGTACATTCATAGGGGGTTCCTCGATTGATTTTTCCATGAATTACTGAAAACGAAAATAAGTTCATCAAAATTCAAGTTTAAGATCTAATAAATCAAATAATAAAAAAAAAAAAAGACTCTTCAAATTAACGAGTTTTTGATTCCCGAATGTTCAACTGGCTAATTAATTCTTTATAACGTACTCCATTTTTCTTTGCCAAATAAGATAGTAGTCGTTGGCGTTTTCCTAGAATTTTCCGTAAACCTCTTTGAGATAAATAGTCTTTTCTATGCAATTCCAAATGTGAAGTAAGTCTTCGTATCTTATTAGTAAAACTTACTATTTGAAATTCAACGGATCCCTTGTTTTCTTTGTTGTCTTCTTGTGAAATAATTGAAATGAATGCACTTTTTACCATAAAATGAAATCCCCCTCCTCCCGCCTTTGTTAAGTATAGTTTTATTGATCAGTAATAATAAATAATGTAATATTAAATAAGAATGTCAGTTGGTTTGAATTTGGTATACACAATAATCTTCAATTCGTTAGGAATTCAAAAATCAATCCAATTTTTTTTTTGATTCGGCTAGAAATACATAAAAGATGGTATATTTCTTCCCTTACAAAGGAAAAAAAATTATATCTATATCTAAAAATCTAAAACGAAAAATTGGATTGATTCATTTCTAGATCGAATTGATACATGATTGAATTCCATATATCAGAATGGAATATGGGATGTAAAACAATGTATATGGACGTCTCTCTTTGTTTTCATATATTTCATATACTAGATTAGATATGCTATGGGATATATATGACAAATGGAACTTTACCGAATTTTTAATCGTGGACATATATGTATCCTTACCATACTAAACCGACTAGCATTATTGGTATCAAACCAATAGCGATTTATACAAGCTAAATCTTCTAATCGATAATTGGGCCAAAGAAAAAGTTTTAATTTAATTAGTTTATTTTTATCTCTATCAAAACGTTTGCTTTTATCTATAATGTGAGCGTGGTTTTTTATGTTATTATTATTGATAATTTCTGTATTGATATCATTTTCATTTTTTGAATTGAAAGAAATTAGAATTCTCAATTCTCTACGATGTTTAGAGGATAAAAGATTTTCGGGAACAAGTAAATCATAATTATTTTTGTCTTTATTTCTAATTAAACTTTGATTTATTACAATAGAGTTTTTTTTTCTGTATCTTTGATTAATTTGTTGTTTTCTCTTATGAACCAATAAAATATTTATGGTTTGATACATAATAAATTTTCCATCATTTTTTACCGACAGACGGGTTGATTCGATAATCAATATTCCCTTTTTCATCAATTCTGTAAGAGTTAAATCTTTCTGAATCATTAGAATATCTAGACTCAGTTCTCCCCTTTGAATAGAGGATATAATAATTTCTCGTGGATTTGTCAGTCTAAGCAAGAGACAATATATTTTGATATTATTGATTATTTTTTGATTTAAAGAATCATCCCATCTTAATTGAAAGCATAAATACCTTTTTAGCAAAAAATCAAGTTCTGCTTCCGTATTACTTTTGTATTGCTTTTTCTTTCTACGCTCTTTCCTGTCTGATCTTGCATAATCTTCTTCAACATCTTTTTCTTGGTTTGCTAGAACTGATTCAAGATCTACTTGATCCTCAGACTCTTTTTCTTCATGATTTTGATTTTTTAATTGAATGGATTTTGTTTCATTCGATGATAAAGGATCGTTATTTTGCTTTCTGTTGATTTTTTTATTTTCACTAACATCTTTAGTTCCATTAAAATTTAAAAAAAGTAATTTGATTGGTATCATCCATGATTTTATCTTATATGCCTTGCAAAGTATCACAAATTTTGGAAAGAACCAAAATTCTAAATTTGATGTAGGACGATCTAGTATTTCTTCATTCATTCCCATCCAATCAAAAAGGTTTTTTTTTTGTTTGGTTCCGGTATCGATCCAGGATTCAATATCGACTTTCTTTCTAAGACAAAAAGGGAGAATTCTCCAATCCAAATATTTTCTATGCGAGCTTTTTTCCGTATCGATAATATCATCTTCTCTTAGATGCTTATTGACAGGAATACCTCCCGACATATCAAATAATTTACTTTTATCTATTTTGTAATTATAAAAAATCTCTTGCTTATTATTTAATTTGAATGGTAATTCATAAATAGATGAGTCTTTCTTATCTTCATAATTAATGGATTTATATAATAAAATATTATATCTATAGTATTTTTTAAAATTATCTTTTTGGTTCGATAATGAATCGACTTCCAAATTATTTTGTTTTTCGTAATGAATAAATTGGTCTTTTTCATATAAATTCCATTTATTTAAATCCTTATTTTGAATCATATGCTGTTGATTCATTTTATTTCGCCATTTTTGCGATATTAAGCTAGACCATCTGATCTGAGATAAATCGTATTTATATTGATAATTACTTCTTACCCAGTTTTTCCATTCATTCATTACAGAATTTTTAAAATTTGTATTTTTTAATTTGAACTGAAATCCTCCTTGGACTCCAAAATAATCTTTTATTTCATTCTTAAGAAAACGAGATGCTCCATGATATTGAAGGACAGATCTTAACTTATATAGGTTAATAACTTGGACTTGTGATAATTTGTAAAATACATATGCTTGTGACAAAGAGGTTACGTTATACAAAATCTGTGAGTTCTTGTTAAAATTACTATAATTAAATACCTTTTTTATACTCGAGATAAAGTGAATTAGTGTATTTTGATTTGTTTTATCAAGTCTTTGGTGATTTTCGTTTTTATTATACATAGAAATGTATTTAGTAATCATTTTTCTTGGTGATTCACGAAAAAACTGTACATTGATCCTCGGAATATTAATGATAGCTAGAAGGATATCTATATATATCTTTTCAATCAAAATTTTTATAAAAAAATATGATTTACGGACTAATTGAGCATTGTTTCTTTTTAATATCTGTAAAATATTTTTTGATGATTTTAATTTTAATCGTTTAGCATTATAACTTAGTTTGTTAGGACTAATATTTCTTTCTGAGATTAGAAATCGTTTTTTCTTTTCTTTTGTAATTTTTTCTATTTGATTTCTTATTGTCTTTGTTCTGGCATTCAGATCTTTCATTTTTTTTTCTGTCAGTGAATAGTTTATCCAATCCATAGATCGAATTGAAGTGGAAAATTTATGAATAGTCCCATTAGTGATTGGTGAATCTTTTTCGTTTTTAGTTTCATTTAATTCAGATACTTCTCTAAATCCAAATAATAGAATCGGATTTCTTTTTGATTTTGATATTATTTCTTTTACAAATAGAATACTTTTGATGAACCAGTTTTTTGTTTCTTTCGGTAAATGTAGAAATATTTTTCTTTTTTCTTTAAAAATTGTTAGAGTTAGAAAACCATTTTTTTTCAACTTTCTAATTTTTTTTTTTAATTTTTTAAAAATGGGTTCAAAAAGTGAAAGTTCTTTTCGGGGAGAACCAAAAGGAAGTTCAGTTTCCATTCCCCAAACTGTTAAAAAACAAAAATCATGTTTTTGTCTTTTCTTTTTTATTGGATCTTTAGAAAAGAATTTTAACTTAGATCTGTGCCAAGGTTGTAGTCGAAAAGGAAATAGGATCTTTATTTGAATACCGTCTGTTAACCAGTTTTTAGGAAATTCTGTTTCTGATAATTGAACTCCATTATAAGTGCATTTAACATGCATTTCTCTATTCCAATCCTTTAAATCCTCGGACCATTCGGGAATTTGAAATAATAACATACGAATGATATTTTTAGCTATTATTAATGAAGGCAATATAATATATTTTCGAAGAATCGATTGAATTACTAAAACACAACCTCTTATTGCTTGAGCAAAAATAATGCTATCCCAGGTTTCAGCTA